TCAAACCCTTATTTATCTTAACCTTAGGTTAATTTACTTCGACGAAAGGGAGCAAAATGGGGTCGAACCCTTATTCTTATTAGTTTTTTTTTTTTTGTTAGGTTTAAGTCTGACGAGAATAATATTCTACAACTAACAATTCATTTATTTTCAAACCGACCCACTTACTATCTATTATTTGATTGACTAATCCTTTATATTGGAATGCTTGAAGAGTCAAATGGTTTGGCAATTCCTCAGTAGGGGATGAATCGAGAGAATTTTGAATTAGAGCTTTAGATTTTTGTTCATCCCTCGCCGCAATAGTATCTCGGGGTTTGCAGCGATAACTTGGTATATCTACTATACGACCATTGACTAAAATATGTCTATGGTTAACTAATTGGCGAGCTCCCGGAATAGTCGGAGCCATACCCAACCGAAAAAGGATGTTATCCAGGCGCATTTCAAGCAATTGTAGTAAAACCTGACCTGTTGACCCCTTTGCCTTTCCGGCGATACGAACGTATTTAAGTAATTGTCGTTCTGTAAGACCATAATGAAAACGCAATTTTTGTTTTTCTTCTAGGCGAATACGATATTGGGATTTTTTCCCGGAACGCGATTGGTTTCTAAGATCACTTCCAGCTCTGGGCCTTTTATTAGTTAGCCCTGGTAAAGCCCCCAGGCGACGTATTTTTTTGAAACGAGGACCTCGGTAACGCGACATAAAGACTCCTTCTTCTTATTTATATTTAATTATTATTATTAATTCTTATTGATGAAATTTCATCATTCTACAGAATAAATCTAAACTAAAAATGAACTAAATTCTAAATAAAGCCAAATTTACTGAAGTATTATTCTATTAAAGAATAATGAGATGAGTTGGATAAATATCCAGATCTTTATATTCTATATATAGAAAAAGAAAAGGATTCTTTTTATGAGATAGTTGGAAATTCTTATAACATAAAAAATAAATGGCTTTTGCGAAAAGAGGAAGACACTTTTTTTTTCAATATTCTTTGATTTCAAAGATGCATTATCAATCATGTAAAACATCGAATAAAATAAATAGAGAAAAGCCGACTATCGGAATCGAACCGATGACCATCGCATTACAAATGCGATGCTCTAACCTCTGAGCTAAGCAGGCTCACATAACATAAATTTGACATACATAAGAATTCAATAAACTCTTAGAATTTTGCTATTAACTATTTAATTTTAATTCTTGGCTATTCATATTCGCTATTATGATTTCGCTATTATGATTATGAATATATTAATTAATAATTTAAAGATTAAAGTTAAAGAATAGAATATAGAATTTCAAATAACTGTTAAATATTATATTATAGAACATAAATATTATATTATAGAACATAACAATTAATGTAGCGATATATAATTTCAAATTTTTTATCACAATTCAATATTTTTTATTATTTTTAATAAAAAAAAGAATCGACCGTTCAAGTATTCGAAATTTTTGGGGGAAAGGAGTGGAAGAGAGACAGATGTTTAGGGTATGTATCCACCTATATTGAATTGCGGATACAGAAATGATAAAATAGTTTTTGATTGGACCGAATATGAGCCTCCTATAGATATAGTAGATATAGAATATGAAAGAAGATAGACAAGAAATCAAAGACAAAGAGGATAAAACACTTTTTCGAGACAGGAATCACCATCTATCTAATGAATTCAACTGTTCCGCTATAAATGAAAGAAAAAAGGGAACGAGATCACAATGAGATTTTCATCTCAAAAAGGGGGATATGGCGAAATCGGTAGACGCTACGGACTTAATTGGATTGAGCCTTGGTATGGAAACTTACTAAGTGATAACTTTCAAATTCAGAGAAACCCTGGAATTAATAAAAATGGGTAATCCTGAGCCAAATCACGTTTTCCGAAAACAAACAAAGGTTCAGAAAGCGAAAAAAAAGGATAGGTGCAGAGACTCGATGGAAGTTGTTCTAACGAATGGAGTTGATTGTCTTACATTGGTAGAGGAATCCTTCTATCGAAACTTCAGAAAAGATGAAGGATAAACCTGTATACATAATACAGAAGAATTGGTATGAATCGATTCCATATTGAAGAAAGAATCGAATATCCATTGATCAAACCATTCACTCCATAATCTGATAGATCTTTTGAAGAACTGATTAATCGGACGAGAATAAAGATAGAGTCCCGTTCTACATGTCAATACCGGCAACAATGAAATTTATAGTAAGAGGAAAATCCGTCGATTTCAAAAATCGTGAGGGTTCAAGTCCCTCTATCCCCAAAAAGACCATTTGACTCCCTAATTATTTATCGTATCCTTTTGATTTCTCCTTTTTTCGTTAGCGGTTCAAAACTCCTTATCTTTCTCATTCAATACTCTTTATACAAATGGATCTGAACGGAAATACTGTTCTCTTATCACATCACATGGAATATGATACATGTACAAATGAACATCTTTGAGCAAGGAATCCCCATTTGAATGAGATTTTTTTAT